TCAATTTTTGTTTATATAATACCATTTAAAGTATTATTTCAATAATTTCCATTTATTTAAATTATATTTTTAAATAAATTTTATATATTGTTCAGACTATGTCATTATTAAAGAATTAATAAATAAATATATATTTTTAAAATATATGAATATTTAAATTAAACATTAAAAAGTAACTTATATTTCATTTCAGGTATAATGTAAGGATTAACTAAATTATAAAATAATTCATAATCTTTATTAGGAATATAAATTATAGGTTTATTTTTATTAAATTTAATAGAACAATTTAAATTAAATTTTATATTTAAATCATTTATTAATATTTCTACTTCTTCTTTTTTAAATCCTTGAGTATGTAAAACTAAACTTTTATTTTTAGTTTTTTTATTATAATCTCATTTTCCTCCATCATCCATAAATCAATAAGCTAAACTTCTTTCAGTTATATAATTAAGTACTAAATCAGGTTTTATTATCTTTTTGTGATTTTCCATAAAATAATATCCTAATTTATCAAATGCTTTATGTTCAAATGTTTGTGCTCTTCAAGTTATAACTTTATTACCTAAATGATTTTTTCTTTCATATAAAGTAGGTGGAGATATAACATATTCATCAAATACACGAACTATATGTTCAATATAAGCTTTATTTTTTCATTCAAATTGTAATAAAAAATGTTTATTTCTTTTTAATTTTTTTATATAAACATCTCCTAATATATTACCTATTAATGTTTCTTCTTGTATTTTACTTAATGTTGTTCATTGTTTTTTATAATCTTTAATTAATTTAGAATTAGGACCTAAACCTAAAAGATCTTTTTTATTTATTATTTGTTTTTTCATCATATTTATTTATTTATTTTAAAATTCTTTAATATTGGGCGCTCGTGGATAAATTATTGTTGGTTAAACTCATTATCTAGTCGTTGAACGTTTTTATAACAAATATATTTTTATATATATTTAACCGTTATAAACTTCGCTGCAAATTATCCAATATCTTTAATATATTGGACTTCCTTGCAATTCACCCAATTTACCTTCTTAAATAATAAGAAGTAATTATATATTTTTTATTTATTTATTTATAAATTATTTATTTATAATTAAATTTTATTTTATATATAATGGGACAAGAGTTTATCCCTAGCGTAACTTTTATCCGTTATCTTTACCTAATACTATTTATAGTAAATGTTCATTATACCATACTTACGTATTTACTTCATTTGTTTATGATCGTAATTTATGCATAGTTATACTATTATATTTTATAAATTTATTTAAATTTATTGTTTTCATGACAATTTTACTATACCTTCTCTTTTCTATTATTTATTCAATTTTAGATTATTTATATAAAATAATATAAATAATTTAAATTGTATATATATAATTAATATATTTAATATATATTTTATATTTTTTTTTAATTATTTATTAATCATATAAAGGACTTACTCAGTTTATTTATATGAGAATGACGCCCCATCAAAACTATCTAATAAAAACTTTCTCTTATTATTAATATATATATAATTTTAAATTATATATAATATATGTTTTTTATTTAATAAAAAACTTAATAAATTATTATATAGTTATAATAACATTATATAAAGTTAAGATAAGTTTTATATTTATATTTAAAAAGTTTCTCAATTTTATAACTATTTATTACTTTATAAGCTGAATAAATATAAATATAAAACAGTTTGTTTATTAATAGTAAAGCTGCATAGGGTCTTTCCGTCTTACTGAAGTTTAGCAGTATCTTCACTGCTAATCCAATTTCGCTGGATATATGGTTGAGACAGTTATTATATCATTACTCCATTCATGCAGGACTATAATTAGTAGCCAATGAATTTCGCTACATTATAACCCTCAAAATAAGGCTGCTATTTGACTAATCTTTAGAATTATTTCCTTTTATAAAAATAATTTTTAGTTATTAAATCATTGAGCAGGATTCACACCTTATACTAATATTTTTATATCTGCAAAGTGCTGTGTTTTTAGTAAACAGTTGTATAATCTTATTCTTTTTTTACCCTTTTTTGACTAACGTGGGGGTTGTTTTTGCCGAGTTCCTTAACCATATTTTTTCCATTCACTTTCATATTCTCTACTATACACACCTGGGTCGGTATTAATTACGGTTTTAATAATTATTTATTTCTTGTACTTTTTAATAATACAATATTATTTATTTAAAAAAATAAATAATATTATTAATGTTAATAATAATGTTTAACATTATTATATATAATTATAAATATTAAACCTATCATATATATTATATTTATATACTAATTTAAGGACCGAATTTATAGTAAAACCTTATGTATTATGTGAATAAGTTTATAATTTTTATTACTTATTTTTCGCTACTCATGCCAGCATTCTCAATATAATTAATATTTATTAAATATTATTTTTATTTAATTTTTATAATAATTTATCTAACTATTATATTTTATTTATTATATGCTCTGTTACTATATTTATATATTTGTTTTTATATATATAAATATATAAATCTTCGGTAATAAATTTATAATATATCTTTAATTAAAAAAATATATTTTTAAGATCCGTGTATTATCTGTATAAAATTTCTTTATATTTATTTATTAGTGCATTGTTACATGTTCATTATAGGATAGTTATTGTCAAACCCACCAACTAATTGATTATGAATTTATTATACATTTTATTCACTTAATTTATATTTTAGAACCTTATATTTTATTTAGGGCTGTTTCCCTCTCGACTATATACCTTATCGCATACAGTCTGATTAGTTAATTTTTTTATTAATTATTTTATTAATTAATAATGATATTATATTATTATGAGATTAAATATACATGATAAGTCTATAATTGACCCCCATATTTATTATTATAAATAATAATAAATTTAAATATTAATTGCTATACCATATAATAATCTTTCATTAACCACTATACTAACATATATTTCACAGAGAACCAGCTATCTATAAAACAGGTTAGTCTTTCACTTACTTATCATCACTAATTGAATAATATTGCAACATTAACTCATTCGATCAATAAATTCATTATATATTAAATATATAATATATAATTTATTATATATCTTGTAATAATAAGATCTTTTATTTTCGGGCCAATAATAATTAACTTTTTTACATTATTCAAATTATTTAATAATAATTTATTATATATTCTATTTATATTTAATATTTTTAATATTTTGCTAATTATTATTACTTGCTGGCCCATTATACAAAAGGTACGTATTAAACTTTTTTAAAGTCTCATACTGCTTATAAATTATCCATTTCTATATTTTCCCTTTCGGTACTTTTTATACTTATTAATAATATTTAGTTTTAGATTTAGTTTAATCTTTATTCATCCCCCTAAAGGGATTACTTACTTTTTTAACTTTATTATTTTCATTCGCCAATTACTCATAATATCTCTTTTGATTTCTTTTCCTATGAATACTTAGATGATTCAGTTCTTCACGTTTTTTTCTATGGTTTACCTTAGGTTTTAAATTAAATATTATTTAATTATTAGTAACCTTTCCTTATTAATAGTAATATATTCCTTGAATAACCCTTTAATGCCGTATAACACTTTTCAAATCTATACATTTTATTTTTATATTTATATTCTTATATTTTTTATTATTTATTTATGAATATTTATTTTTATTATTTATTTAATAATATTTTATTAAATAGTATTTAATTTAGTTGTTATACCAAATGTACCTGTTTTAACTTTATTAACTTTATTATTAGTTATAATATTATGATGATTAGGTATATAATTTAATTTATATGATTTATTAATATTTAAATTAGTATTTATATTAGATGATCCTAATTTTAAATTATTATTATTATTATTAATTAATGATGATGATAAAAAATTACTATATTTACCATATAATTTATTTGATAATGATCCTAATAATAATCTATCTTTTATAGATCTTGATATACCTGCTGTATTTAAATTTTTACCTTTATATAAAACATTTAATCCTATTATATATTTATTTATTAATAAATCTTTACTTATTTTATTTAAATTTAATGTATTATATATATTTAATATATTTAAATTATTATATGATGTTAAATTTATTATATGATTTAATTTAATATAATTATTATTTATTATACTTGATATATATTTATTTCTTATTAATATACTATTATTAACTGGTATATTTGTTCTTAATATTTTACTATATTTACCTGATAATCCACCTTTATGTTTCTCCATATTATTTATAATCATTTTATTTAATATTGTATTATCATTATAATGATATATTAATCTATTTGATTCTATAATAACTTTTTTATTATATAATTTACTTAAATAATTTGATATATTATCTTTATTTATTATATTATTATTATTATTATTTGATATACCTAATATATTATTTATATCATTTATTATTGATGTATAATATTTATTCATATTATTATCTATATCATTTATAGTTATATTATTTGATGATAATATATAATTAAAATTAATATATACCTTATTTATTGTATGTTTAAATTTAGGTTTATTTATATATATATCTTTTATTTGACCATTATTTATTATATTATTATTAATTATATTTACTCTTACTTTAAATATCTTTATTAATAATTTAGATACTAATCTATCTAATATTCATGTATTTATTACATTCTTTTTATTAAATTTATATAATTGATTATCTCAACTATTAATCTTATTTATTCTTTGTAATTTAGTACCTTTATTATTATACTCATTTATATAATGATCCTTTATAGATATATCTATATTTTTTATATAATTATTTGTTAATTTATATAAATAATCTTTATTTATTCTTTTCATTTTATTTGTTTTTTTTATTTTTATTTTATTTTCACATTTACTTCATCTTTATTCAAAAAAATGAAATATATATTTAATATATGTAATCTTACTTATATCTAAAATAAATATTATAAATAATATTTATTATTATTTAATATGAATATTTATATATATAAATTAAAATTTATATTATTTTAATTATTGTTCGTTTAATCATGTTAAGAACTCTTTTAATGAAACTGCTTCTACTTTAATAGGCATAGCAGAGTGGGCTACACCACACAGCTCGGAACATTGCCCATAATATACCCCCTCTCTTTGAATTAAAGCAGATACTTGATTTAATCTTCCAGGACATGCATCAATTTTAATTCCTAATGATGGAACTGCGAAATCATGAATAACATCAGCAGCAGATACAATAAATCTAATATGTGTATTAACTGGACATACAATAGATGTATCAGTATCTAATAAAGGTAATTGACCATCTTCTAATAGATCTTCAGGAATTACATATGATTCAAATTCAATAGTTTCACCAGAATCGTTAATAAAATCTGAGTATTCGTATTTTCAATATCATTGTAGGCCAATCGCCTTAATTGTCATAGCAGGAGAAATAACTTCATCACATAAGTATAATAATATAAATGAAGGGAAAGCTATAACTAATAATACTAAAGCTGGTAAGATTGTTCAAATAATTTCAATAGTTTGACCATGAACTAAGTATTTATGAGGTAAAGGATTTTTAGATCCATCTTTAACTATACTAAATAATAATCAAGATACTAAACATAAGATTAATACTAAGTAAAACATAATATTATCATGTAATTCTATAATACCTTCATGATTTGGAGTTGCTGAATCTTGGAAATAAACTCCTCATGGTGTAGGTACATCATTATTTATTATATTATTTATAATTAATAACATTTTTTTTAATTTTTATTTTAATTTGAATTTAATTTCAATTTCTTTTTTATAATTTATAATAGGATTTGAACCTATTTTTATTTATTTATATTTAAATAAATTGTTTTAACCTTTAAAATATAAACTATATAAATTAATATATATATATAATATATATATACTTATAGTGGGAATTGAACCCAAACATTAATTGCATATGAGACAATTGTTTTAACCAATTAAACTATATAAGTTTATTAAGGGTAAAAACTGAGAATCGAACTCAGATATATAGTGCCACGAACTACTATTTTACCATTAAATTATATTTACCTTTTTTATTTTAATATTTTATAATATATTTAGAAATTATTTCTAAAGAGTATACGTACTCTAAGGGAATTGAACCCCTATATATAGTTTCGTAAACTATTATTCTAACCATTAAATTAAGAGTACAATTAATATATTAAAAATATATATGATATAAAAAATATATAAAATGTAAGATAAAGTACTATAATTAATTTAAAATTAATAAAGTCAGAATATAGATATAATAATAAAGAATATTGAAAGTATATGTATAAATATTTATATTTATAATTAAACACCATATAATAATAAGAATGAAATCATTAAACAGAATAATCCTGTTGCTTCTGATAAGGCAAATCCTAAAATTGCAAATGGGAATAATGTATTACGTAATGAAGGATTACGTGAAGTTCCGTTAATTAAAGCGGCGAATACGATAGCGATTCCAATTCCTGCTCCTAATAAACCAATTGTTGCGATTGCTGCACCAATATATTTAGCTGCTAATACTAATTGCATGTTATAATTAATATCATTATTATTGATTTATATTATATAATTATTATTTATTATTTACAATATATAAAACTTATTAAGTTTAATATATAAATTATTATTTAATATTAATAAATAAATTATTAATTAATTAAATAAATTAAATTATAATATATATTAATTACTTATATATATATATATATTAAAAAGGTATATAAAGTAAAGAAGAGATAGATAAATTTAAAGATTTAATAATTAAATTAGGATAAATACCAAATAAAATAATAAAGAAGAATAAAATATTTAATAATAATAATTCTCTTTTATTAACATCATTACCTCATATAGATCATATATTAATATAAATAGATTTATAACCATATAATAATTTAGTTGTTAATTTCATTTGATAAATAGTAGTAATAAATAAACTAAAAGTACTTAAAATAGCAAATAATGAATTATAAATAAATATACCATTTAAAGATAAAAATTCACCTATAAAATTTAAAGATAAAGGAATACCCATATTAAATAAACCAGCTATTAATAAATATATACTAAAAATAGGCATATATGTAGCTAATGATTGATAATAATAAATTAATCTAGAATGATATCTATCATATAATATACCACCTACTAATAAAAATAAAGCTGGTGAAGCAAAACCATGAGCTATACTAATTAATAAACTACCTTCTATACCTAATATATTATTAGAAAATATACTCATAATAGCTATAGCCATATGTATTATTGAACTATATGCTATAATAACTTTAATATCTATTTGTTTTAAAGTTATTAATCCTATATAAAAAATAGTTAATATACCTATAGTATATATTAATGGATTATATATTATTATTACATCTGATAAATTTATTAATATTAATCTTATTATAGCATATATAGCTAATTTAATTATTATACCTGCTAATATAATTGAACCACTTATAGGTGATTCAGCATGTACTAATGGTAATCATGTATGAACAGGAAATACAGGTGTTTTAACTAAAATACCAATAATTAAACCAATAAATATAATACTTTGTAAATCAATAGATAATATAATATTATATATATTATTATAATCTATATTATTAATCATATATATATATATACCTATACTTAATAACATAAATAATGAACTAAATAAAGTATATATAAATATATAATAAGCTGCTTTTTCTCTAGGTGTTATATTATTATTATTAATACCTTTAATTATTATTTTATTATTACCATTATATGGTAATGAACCTAATTTACCTATTAATATAAATAATGGTAATAATGTAGCTTCAAATAATATATAAAAAGTTATTAAATCTAAACATATAAAATTTAATATTATTATTATACCTATTATTAATATTAATAATACATATGTTAATACTTTAGATTTATCCTCATTTTTTGATATATTTCAATTTGATATTAATGATATTGGTAATAATATTAATGTTAAATTTATTAATCATAATGATATACCATCTATACCTCAATTAATATTTATATAATTATTTATTAATTGAAATCCTAATATATTATTATTAAATAAATAATTAATATATATACCTATATATATAAAATATATTATTAATAATAAACTTATTTGTTTTATATATTTATTCTTTATGTTTATTAATATTATATCTTTTTGATTTATTATTATTATACTTAATAAACTTATTATTATTATTACTCCTTGTATAAGAATTTGATTCATTTTGTTAATTTTTTTTAATTATTATAAATTATTATAATTATTTTATATAATTTAATTATTAATATTAAATTATATTATATATATATGACTAATGGGAATTGAACCCATAATATTAATATAATAATTAGACCTAAACTAATCGCGTTTACCTAATTTCGCCATAGTCATATCTAATTATATAGAACAACAAAGAATCGAACTTTGATACATCCATTATGAGTGGACTGCTTTACCATTAAGCTATAATTCTTTTTATGCACTAATACGAGTTGAACGTATATAAAAAGGTCATGAGCCTAATATGTTTCCTAATTACATCATAGTGCGTATATAATATTAATTATATTATAATTAATAAATATATATTATTATACTTATAATAATATTAAGTATAATAATATATATATAAAGAATATTTAAATAAATAGTATTAATATTAATAATTAAAAATTAAATTTTATTATTATATTTAACATAAGAAGTTATAGATTTAACATTACGATTAAATATTTTAGTTATATAAATAGCTTTAAGATTAATTTCAATAATAAAACCAATAATTAAAGGTAATAAAAAATATAATAAAATAAATAAACCATAAATATTAAGATTATATATTGATAAAGTATAAGGTAAAATTGATGTTAATTCTAAATCAAAAGGTAAAAATAAGATAGCAATTAAAATAAATTTAATTGAATAAGTTGTTCTACTTTGTCTAAAACTATCAAAACCACATTCATATGGACCAGTTTTATTTATATTATTATCTGATTTATTAGTTATTATATAATTAATTATTATTAATACTATTGATATTATAGGTACTAATATCATATAAAATTTTATTCCTATATCATTTTCAATACCATAAGGATATACAAAATAATTTAACATATTAATTTAAAATAATAATATACTTATTAAATATGTTCCTTTTAATATATTTTTTCATTGAATAAAATTAAATAATATTATTAATATATAACTACTTAATATATATGTTATATAATTTCCTACTTGATTATTTTTTAATTTATTACTTAATGATAATGAAGTATTATTTTTTATATCATTTATTATATTAAATGATGGTATTAATAATGATTCATTATTATTATTATTATTATTATTCTTATTATTATTATTATCAAATAAAGTAATATTAAGGAAATAAAGATAATAAATAGAAGAGATAATACTAGAAATAATAAGTAATAAAGATAAGAATAAATAATTAGAATTAATAGAACTAATTAATAAATAGTATTTACCATAAAAACCAAATAAAGGAGGTATACCTATAAATGAACCAATAATAATAATTAAACAAAAAATTAAATAACGATTATTTTTAATATAATTTAATTCATATATATAAATTAAATTTTTATTAGTTATAAAATTATTATAATTATTATTATATATAATAGCTATAATTAATAAAATAAATATAGATATATGATTAAAACAATATTGTGTTATATATATAATATATGCTAATATAGAATTAATATTATTATTATTAATTAATGATAATATTATTAATAAAAAATAACCTATATTTAATAAACCACTATATGCTAATATATTTTTAATTTTTATTTGTGTTAAACCACCTATAGATCCTATTATTAATGATAAAATAATAATAATAGATAATATATATATTAAATTATTATTATTATTATTATTAAATAAATTATTTAAATTATTTAAATTATATAAATTTAATATAATTAATAAAATATATGATAATATACTTATTTTAGGTATTAAACTTATATATGAAGTTATTATAGTATTTGAATTACTATATAATAATATTGATCAATTATACATAGGTGCTGCACCTATTTTAATTAATAAACCTATAATAATAAATAATCAACCTATTAATATATTATTATTAATATTATATATATCTAATGAATAAATTAAATTAATATTATTAATAAATATATTACTAGTTATATAATATAATAAACTTATACCATATAATATTATTATTGATCCTATTCCACCTATTAAATAATAAAATAATGAATTATGACCACTTTTTTGTGATTTAGGTATAATACCTGTTAATATATATAAACTATATGATTGTAATTCTATACTAATAAATATTGATATTAAATTATTACTTGTTAATAATAATATTAATCCTATTATATTAAATATTATTATTGATATATAATATATATTTAATTCTATATAATTATCACTTTTACCTATTGATATATTATTATTATTATTTTTAATTTGTATTTTAGTTAAATAAGTAGTATTAATACTTAATAAACTTATAATAACTATTAATAATAAAAATATTATATATATATTAAATATATTTAATTTATATAAATCATTAAATATATATATATTTAAATCATTATTATTATTATAATTATTAAATATATATGATAAAGATATATCTTTAAATATATATAAACTATATAATATAATTATAATACCTATACGTATTATATTATAATTTTGTAATTTTCATCCTATTTTATTAGATGATGATAATAAATTTATTGTATCTATATTATTTATTATTGAACTATATATTATTAAAATAAATAAACTTAAAATTAACATTTATTTTATTACTTATATAATTATAATAATAATAATATATATATATGAATATTAAAGATAAATTATTTATAAATGAATAAATAATTAATTAATTATTATGAACACGTCCAATATAGAATAAAATATTTTCTAAAGTTGAAACAACAGGAACAATAAATATAAAGTATAGGAAGTAATTTAAAGTAGCAAATTGTCCTAATTGGATAAATGGTACTTCAACATGTAATTGTCCTAATTGTCCTAATAAAATAAAGTTATATAGGAATAAGAAGAAGAATGTTTTAGATATAATTTTAAATGTATTACCTCTTACTACACTTCTATCTGTTACAGGTAATACTAATAATATTAATATAGCTGCAAACATAGCTATAACTCCACCTAATTTATCAGGAATAGAACGTAAAATAGCATAGAATGGTAATAAATATCATTCAGGTACAATAGATGCAGGTGTTACTAAAGGATTACCAGGTATATAATTATCAGGATGTCCTAATGTATTAGGTGAAAAGAATACAAATAAACTAAATATTAATAAAAATACAAATACTGTTACTAAATCTTTAAATACAAAATATCCATGGAATGGTAATCTATCTATATTACTACTTATTCCTAAAGGATTTGATGATCCATGTACATGTAAAGCCATTAAATGCATTATAACTAATGCAGCTAATATAAATGGACATAAATAATGTAATGCAAAAAATCTTTGTATTGTTGGATTAGATACACTAAATGATCCTCAAATGAAAGGTACTAAATCTTTTCCAATAAATGGAATAGCTGAAAATAAGTTAGTAATAACTGTTGCTCCTCAATGAGACATTTGCCCATATACTCAACAATAACCCAAGAAAGCTGTTGCCATAGTTATAATAAATATAACTACTCCTATAACTCATACTAATACTCTAGGTGATTTATAACTTCCATAATATATAGCTTTACCTATATGAGCATACATACATACAAAAAAGAATGATGCACCATTAGCATGTATATATCTTATTAAATATCCATAATTTACATCTCTCATTATATGCTCAACTGATGCAAATGCTAAATCTATATGACTTGAATAATGCATAGCTAAAAATATTCCTGATGCTATTTGTATTACTAAACATAATCCTAATAATGATCCTAAATTATATCAATAATTTAATGTTGATGGTTGTGGTGAATCTATTAAATAACTATTAGCTAATGATAGATAAACTTGTGATTTTCTTATTGCCATTTTTTAAATTTTTTTTTTATTATAATTATTATTTAATTTTATATTTAATATATAATTATAATTTATTATTTATTTTATCTTTATTTAAAAAGATTAAAATATTAATATTTATTTGATTTTATATCAAATATTTATATATATTGATTATATTTATATACTTAAAAGTATATTTATTTATATTAAATTTTAATTAATAATTATAAATAATTATTAATTTTATTATAAATATTAAATATATATATATTTATATATATATATTTAAATTATAGATTATATTATACTTATATTATATATATGAGAATAAGTAGAATCGAACCACTATAAACTGCTTAAAAGACAGTTGTTTTACCATTAAACAATACTCTCTTAAGCTTTCCTTAAGGAAAGATATTTATTTATAAAACAAATAATTATATTTGAGTTTAATATATTAACTTATAAATATATAAGTCTTTATATTATTTGAATTGGGGTGATTCGAACACACCATAAGCCAAACTCAAATTTTGGGGACTTACCTATTAGTCTACAATTCAATTATATTTTTATATATTTTAATAATAAAATATATAATAAATAATCGTAATATAGTTTTAATTATATTATTATATATATATATATATGCTACTTAAAAGACTTGAACTTTTATACTTTATAGTAACGCATTTTAAGTGCGTCGTGTCTACCAATTCCACCAAAATAGCTTTATATTTATATATATATAATATATATATTTATATAATAATTATATATATATAACTTTATTTTTATTAATAATAAATAAATTTTATTTTATAAATAATTAATTTTATTTTATATAATTAATATTATATTTATTAAGGAATATAGGACTCGAACCTATACTAATTTTGTGTGTAAAACAAATGCTATACCAATTAAGCAAATCCCTTTAATATAATAAATATTTTATTAAAAAGAGTATAATTATATATTTAATAATATTAAATATATAAAATGAAAGAATATGTAATAGATAATATATAGCCCACTGCAGGTTCCCCTACAGTAACTGTATTTCGACTTCGCAATAATATAAAAATTATTATTAAATTAAATTATAAAAATAATTAATAAATATTAAGATATAAATATTATTTAAATAATATTAATTTTTGTAATTATTTTTAACTTATCGCGTGACGAGTAATTAGTGCGAAACAATTAATAATATTCACCGTTATTTAATTAATAACTGATTACTAGCAATTCTTTTTTCATATTTACGAATTTCAGTAAATAATTCATACTATTATTATATATAAATATATAACATATTAAAATAAGTTTTATTTCTTATTAAATTTTTTTATATATATTTTATTTGATTTTATTTATTTTTTTATAGTACGTCTATTGCCCACATTATTAGGGTCATAATGATTTGTCTTAATCCTATTTTTACTATGCATTTAAATAGTAAATTATAAATATTAATATTTTTTTTATTTATATAGGGATACGTTCGTTTACGGAACTAACCTTAAACTTCACAGCACGAACTGAAGACAACTATGTAACGCCTGTAATTATTATATATAATAATTATTCAAAATGTGGTAAGTTTTTCGCGGATTATCGAATTAAATAACATACTCCACTGCTATTGATTATAACCGTCTATTGTATTGGGTTTCAATTGAGTAATTATACTCTCCTGGTGGAATACTATTGATTTCTCTTTTTCTTTATTTTTAATAATAGAAAAGTATTCATAGTTTACTGCTATAATTAATTGGGTATCGAATCCATGTCATTATTATAGCCTTCATCCCTCAATGTCAGTTAATTTATAATAAAAACTTTCGAACTTGTCTGTCCTATAATTATCATAATATTTCATCATTACTATTATAATTCATTTATTACTTTTATTAACTCTATAAATCTTTATTTAAATTCTACGGATCCTTTAAACCAATATGACTAATACTTGCTCCCTATGTCTAACCGCAACTGCTGGCACATATTTTAGTTGGAACTATCAGAATAATAATAAATTTATTTATTATTACCAATTTTCATTGAAGTTACTATCATTATTTTCACTCTCCTATAACTTTATTTTTTACCAATTTTATTTTTTTTTTTATTAAATAAATTTAATTTTAAGCTTTAATAGCTATATTTTTCATTATTATAGATAACTGGGTCAATCTTTTTGATCATTGCCCAATATTCCTCACTGCTGTATCTTATAGATATCGATTATATTTCATTATCGACGTGACAATTATAACGTTAATTAATTGCTATAGATTGTGGGCTATGTATGGCTTTTATCCTACATAATACCTATACTATAAATAGCTTGACTAATAACAATTTAGATAAATCTTTATTTATTATTCAATATTTAGTTGAATTATTAGTTCTTATTCTATCTTTTACTCACGAATACACCACTTAATTATTTTCAATTTTATTTTTAAATAATCGTTTGATTTGCATGTGTAATGTCTCTATATAGTATTTAGTCTGAACTAACATCATATTCTTTTTTTATTGTATTAATTCTTTATATATTAATTAATTTTTAATTAATATATTTATATTCTTATATATATATATATATATTATTGTTAATATATATTATTAATTATATATAATCAATATTTTCAGATAAGCAAGAATCGAACTTACTAAGTCTTTCTCCCAAAGAAAGTGCCTCACCGGTTGGCTTTTATCTGTATATAAAATATATTATATAATTAATAAGCTTATTTTTAGTTTATTATTTAACTTATTATATATAATAATAATTATATATTTAAAAAGTTAATTTATATATATTATATCTATTTATTTCTTTTTATGTATTATAACTTTCCTTTTAATTATACTATATTTTATATACGGAAAATGTGAGATTCGAACTCACCAGGTTATTAAATCCTATTATTTAGTAAATAACTTATCTTGCCGATGATCAATTTTCCTTATATTTACGAATCCAATCAGAATTGCACTGACATACCCCATCGTGACAAGATGATACTTTACTATTAAGCTATGGATCCTATTAATTATTATCCATATATTTATATATTTTTATTATGAGTAGTGAGAATCGAACTCACATGGAATGTGTGGAAGACATTTAGTTTAACCATTAACTTATACTCATTATAATTATTATATATATATATATATTTTTATTTTTATCTTTATTTTTTTTTACAAGGGCAGACAGAATTGAACTATCACTATATTGATTTGAAGTCAACTGTTTTACCAATTAAACTATACCCTTTAAAATTATAAAATAATTAAATTTTATTCTAAAAGTATTAAATTTAATATTATTTATAAATTAAATAATTATTAATAATATATATAATATTAAGGTATATTAATACTTTCTTATATTTATATATATATAAATAATTAAAAAGTAAAAAAAGAATATTAAAAATGTTTTTATATAAATAAATATTAATCTATATGATTAATATAAATATAAAGGGTTTTAAAAATTATTTAAAGATAAAATAATTATAAATCAAATTGTAAGTAAATAAATAATAATAAACTAAATGAGATATAAATAAGATAATGATTAAATAAATGAGTATTAAATTTAATTATATTAAATGATAATAAATTTAATAAATAATTTAAACCATTAGGACCTAAAGTATATAAAAAACCTTTATCTAATAAAGAGTTTAAAGATTTAGATAAATATAAAGTATATCTAATAATATAATTATTTAATATTTGATCAAATAAGAATCTAGTATTAAATAAGATATAAAAATTATAGAATAAAGGGTTATTATAAATATATAATAATTTATAATTAAATTCATATAAATAAATAATTAATAAAATACTAATAAATATATTAAATATAGGGATTCATTTATAATAAATATTAATAGCAAAATGTGTTTCAATTAAATTTAAATTATTAGGATAAATAAATAAACCATTAATAGAGTTACCTTGACCTAAATAAATATCTTGTAATAAATAACCTATAAATAAAGAACCTATAGATAAAATAATCATACAAATAATAGCCATTCAACTTTTATCAAAATTAAATTTAAAATTAAATGGTAATGAATAAGTATTATTTAAAGATAAAGAATTATAAATATATTTATTTAATTGAGGTATATTAATAAATGAATAATAAATTAATTTTAAAATATATATATTAGTTAATAAAGAACTTAATACAACTAATCAATAAATAATTAAACCTGATATAGTAAAAATACCTATAGATGATTCAATAATAATATCTTTAGAATAATAACCTGTTAAAGAAGGTAAACCCATTAAAGATAAAGAACCTATTAACATACATATATATGTTATAGGCATATATATTAATAAACCACCCATAAATCTAATATCTTGTAATTCATTATTTAAACTATGAATAATAGTACCAGCACATATAAATAATAAAGCTTTATATAAACTATGACATAATACATGATATAAAGTTAAATTATAACTAGATAAACCTATAGATATAAACATTATACCTAATTGACTCATAGTAGATAAAGCTATAATTCTTTTTATATCATTTGAATTTATAGCTATTAAACCTGATATTAAACTAGTTATAGCACCTAATCATAAATTAAATAATAATATATTAGGACAATTTTCTAATATAGGTGATGATCTCATTAATAAATATATACCAGCTATAACTAAAGTAGCAGCATGTAATAATACTGATACAGGTGTAGGACCTGCCATAGCTCATATTAATCAATTATGTAAACCAAATTGTGCACTTTTAGCACTAGCAGCTATAACTAAACATAATATAATAATATTATTAATATCTATATTTATATATGATACTAATGAAAATATTAATGAATAATTTAATGATTTATATATATATATTAAATATATTAAAGCTATTATAAAAAATATATCACCTATTTTATTAATAAATAATGCATTTAATGATGATTTAATATTATCTATATTATTATATCAAAATCCTATTAATAAAAATGATGCTATACCTATATATTCTCAACCTAAAAATAATATTAAATAATTATCACCTAAAACTAATATTATCATAAATAATGTAAATAATGCTAAATATGTATAAAATCTTGGATTATGTGAATCATCTTTCATATATTCTCATGCAAATATATTTACTATTAATGATATTAATATTATAGGTATTAACATAGTTATACTTAATAAATCTAAATTAAATGAATAATTTATATTTAAATATTCTATATTTATTCATTCTATTATTTTTAATGTATATTCATTATCTGTTTTAATTATATTTATATAATAATATATTAATAATATTAATATTATAAATAAATTTATTATATTTAATCTTTTTATATTATTAACTCCTATATATCTACTTAATAATCCACTTATTATTACATTTAATAATGGTAATGTTATAAATAATATCATTTTTTTTTATTTATATATTAGTTGGTAAACTACCTTTTATTTTATAATAATTAACTAATATTGTTAATCCTATTGCTGATTCTATACCTGTTATTATTAATACTATTATACCTATTATTAATCCTAATATATCATCATTATTATATCCACTTAATATTATTAATAATGTTACACCTAATAACATTATCTCTATTGATATAAATAATTTTATTATATTTGTTCTTCCTAATGGACCTGAATTAATTATATATCCTATTAATCCTATTATTATTAATAATATTGTTAATCTCATTATTTTTTTTGTTTAATTAATAATTAATTATTTTTATTAATTAATTATTTAAAATGAAATGATATTTTTATTTTTTTTTAATGAATATTTATATGTTTTATAAACTTAAATATATTTATTATATAAAAATAAAAAGTTTAAATAATTAAGCTCCTCATCAATACATAACAATATATAAGAATAATCAAATTACATCTAAAACATGTAAATATAAAATAGTTGTTTCATAATTAACATGATGTCCAGTTGTAAAATGATATTGTCTCATTCTTCAATAACATACAGCTAACATAATAATTAACATACCCATATGTAAGAAATGTAAACCAGTACCTGCAAAGAATACTGAACCATATACACCATCACTTATAGTAAATGGAGCATTAGTATATTCTATATATTGACATACAACAAATATAACTATTAATCATAATGTTATAAATAATCCATTTAATGCATGATTTCTATTACCTTCTATAGTAGCATGATGACTATATGTAATAGTAGCACCACTAGCTAATAAAATAATTGTATTTAATAATGGTAATTCTGTTGCTCCTATAGCTGTTATACCTACAGGTGGTCAAACACCTCCTATTTCTATAGCTGGTGACATAGCTGAATGGAAATATGCTCAGAAAATACCTGCAAATATTAATATTTCAGATACTACAAATAATAAAAATCCATAATTTAATCCTTTTCTTACTGCTAATGTATGATCTCCTAAATATGTTCCTTCTGCAATTATATCTCTAAATCACATTGTCATACTATATAATACTAATATTATTGATGTAAATAATACACTATTACCTACTATATATCCATGCATTGTTAATCCTAAAGATAATGCAAATGACATTAATGCAAATGATACTGTTATTGGTCAAGGTGAAGGTGATACTAAATGAAATGGAAATAATTGATGACGTGATCTTTCTAAATGTGTCATTTTTTTTTTATTTTAATTTATATTTATTTTTACTTTTTTACAGTTATTTATTTATTTATATTATATATATATATTTATTTATTATATATATATAATAATTTATATTATTAATTATTTAATATATATATATTATATATTATTAATTATTTTTAATATTTAGATTATAATTTTTATTATATTAAAGATTATTATATAATAATAAATTATTAATTATTTTATATTATATAAAATAATATTATTTTAATTATAATTAATTAAATTTTTAATTAAATAAAAATTTAAAAAGTATATATATTTATATTAATATATATTCCTTCTATGATTTGAACATAGATAAATAATATTAGAAGTATTATGCTTTGCCATTAAGCTAAAGGAATATCCTTCTAATATATATATATTATATATATTTGCCTCCAAAAAGAATTGAACTTATATATATAGAACTTCACTCTACTGCTTTACCAGATTAAGCTATAAAGGCATTATAAAATATATATATATAAATAATAAAGGATATATATATATATACTTATAAAAAGAATATTAAGATGTAAAGATATATATTTAAAACAATTAATTATAAATATTAAATGAATCAAATATATAAAGTATATGAGGTATTAAGATTAATAAACTAAATAATAAAGGTAAAAAAATAACTCAACAAAGATTAACTAATAAATCATATCTTAAACGTGGGAAACTAGCTCTAACTCATATAAAACCATAAGTTAAGATAATAGATTTAAAACTAATATTAATAACATAAAAAATTATTTCAATAATATAAATAAAATTAAAATTATTAATATTAAAATAATTAATAATAAAGTTAATTAAATTAGAACCATTATCAATAAAAGGTAATCAAAATAAATAACCACCAAAAAATAATATAATATTTAAAAAACACATAATAACAATATTATTATATTCTTGAAGATAAAATAAAACAAAAGGTGAAGCACTTAATTCAGTCATATGTCCTGATACTAATTCTGATTCAGCTTCAACATTATCAAAAGGTGGACGACTAGTTTCAGCTATTCTAGCTATATAATGTATAATACCTATAGGTAATAATGGTAATATTAATCATATAGTTTGTTGATTATCTATAAAACTATTTAAATTTAATGTATTATTTAATAATATACATATTATTATATTAGTTGTTAATATTAATTCATAACTTATTAATTGTGCTGTTGATCTTATACTAGCTAATAATGTAAATTTAGAATTAGATGATCATCCTACTAATAAAGTACCAAATACACCTATACTACCTATAACTAATATATATAATAAACTATAATTCATATCTCCTATCGCTATTCCTGGACTAAATGGTATAACTGCTCATGATAATAATGCAAAACATAATGCTATTATAGGACTTATTATTATTAATATTTTATCTGATTCTCTTACTATTATTATCTCTTTTAATAATAATTTTAATGCATCTGCTATAGCCATTAATTGTCCATAATATCCTACTATATTAGGTCCTACTCTTCTTTGCATATATCCTAATGTTTTTCTTTCCGCTACTGTTAAATATGCTACACTTAATAATATAAATATAAATAATACTATCATTTCTACTATATTTAATATAATCATTCTTTTCTTTTTATATATCTTTATATTATTATCTTTATTTAATAATAATATATATTAATTTATTTAATTTTATTAAATTTATTAATATTTTTAATATATTTATTTTTATTAATAAATAAGTTAATAATAAATTATTATCTCTTTATAATAATTTTATTATTTATTAATTCTTTATTTTTTTTTTTTATTTTTATTATTATTTTATTTATTATGTGTTAAAACTATAGCACTAAGTATAGAAAATAATAATAAAAAAGATATAAATATTAATAATATTGAATATTCAGTATATAATAAAAAACCTATTTGATTTAAATGATTAATATCAAAAATTTTATATCAATCATTATTTAATAAAATATTATTAATATTATCTAAATTATTTATATTATTATTATTTATATTATTATTATTTAAATATATATTATTAAAATAATTAATCATATTATAATAAAATATTATTATTATTAATATAAATAAAGGTATATTATTATTTTTATGTAAAAATGTATTATTTAATTCTGTTATTTTTAAATTTTTACTTTCTAATAAATAAGGTAAAGCTGTAAATAAAGATAATATAAATAAAAATAATACAGCTATAGCTCCTATATATACTAATATATATAATAAACTCATTATACTAATACCTATTAAATATAAATATATTGCTATATTTATAAATAATATTATTAAATATAATATACTATACATTGGATTTGATACTAATATTATTGCTATTGAACTTATTATTGATAATATACTTATTATATCTAATAATATATTACTATTTAATATATTAATATTTATTATATTATATAACATTTCTTTTTATTTATTCATTTTATATATATATATATATATAATGATATTTATATTAATTTATAAATATGTTTATTAACTTAACATTTAAATTACTTTTTATTTATATATATTTTAATTATTATATAATAAAAGTATTTCTTATATTTCATTCTATTAATGAAATATAATCAACTCTTTTCTCTAAAGGAAAAGAAATAATATAATTCCCTAAAAGAAATTATAAGTTCTTAGACGGATTTGAACCGACAGTAGTCTCATTAACAGTGAGATGCTTTACCAGATTAAGCTATAAAAACTTATAAAAGTTTTTATGGAATAAGTCCTCATAAAATGAAGATTAAACTATAAAAATTTATGCTTTTAAAAATATATTTTATAATAAATTTAATTAAAAAAGAGTTTAATTAATATTTATATAAATAATATATATTTTTTAGATTTGAAGAGGGCATGAATCGAACATGCGAGGGAAAATATCCGTTGAGTTTACAGCTCAATACCTACTACCAACATAGATAACCCCTTCTTAATTTTAATTAAATATAGGATTATGATAGATAATTTCTTATTAATTTAATTAAAAATTAATTTATATAGATAATTATATTTATAAAGGTAATAATAATTAATAATAAATAAATATATATAATGGAGTTAATGAGAATCGAACCCATATTGACTGCATGCAACACAATAGTTTTACCATTAAACTATAACCCCTATAAAATATATATACTTTAAATATAATAAATATATATATATTATATATATATTTATATTATACGGATAAAGAGGGATTCGAACCCCCGGTGTATAAAATACACGTAATAGCTCAAATATTATACCTTAAACCAACTCGGTCATTTATCCTTTATATATTAATATAAAAATTAAATATAATTTATTTAAAATGGATTAAATTTTAAAGAGTAGAATATATTTTATATATATATAATATATTGAGTTTAACAGGAATCGAACCTATATTTATACCTTATCAAAGTATCATTTTACCGTTAAATTATAAACTCTATATATATATATCTTATATATATATATAATGAATATTTATTTTATATACTTATTAAAAAATAAGTATTATATATATAATAATTATATTAATGTAAGTATAAACCATCTTTAATATAACCACTAGCTAAAATAGCAAATACATAACTTTGAATCATAGCAATAGCAAATTCTAAAGCTACTATAGCTAAAATACCTGCTAAAGGTATAAATCCTAAAACAAAAGTTACAATTGATACACTCATTAAGTTAAATACTAAACCACCTAAAATAACCATTAATAAATGTCCTGAAAGTGTATTAGCTGATAATCTTAAACCTAATGATATAGCACGTGCTGAATATGATAATAATTCAATTAAAACTAATAAAGGTGCTAATGCTAATGGACAACCTGCTGGTACAAATAATGCAAAGAAAGTTAAACCATGAGTATATAAACCTATTATTGTTACACCTAATCAAATAACTACTGATAATGATATAATAAATACCATATGTGATGTTATAGCAAATGAATAAGGTATCATACCTATTAAATTAGCTGTAAATATAAATATAAAGAATGTATATATTAATGGGAAATAATATCCTCCTAATTTACCACCTATTTGTCCTGATACCATATTATTAATTGTATCATACATAGCTTCTTGTGATACATATCATCTATTACCTATTATTCTACCATTATTATCTGTTAATAATGTTAATCCTAATATTACTATTAATATAAATACACTATATACTGTAAATGTTGTTATATTTATATTTGTTAAATCTATAAATGGTGATACAAAACCTATAAATACCTTAATATCAAATTGATCTAAAGGTGAATTTACTATTATATTTGTCATTTTTTTTATTTTTATTTTTCATATATTTATTTATTTTTAATAAATATTTTTATTATTTTATTATTATATAAAATATATATTTATTTATATATATTTATATATTTTATTTTAATTTAATCTTATAAATTAATATTTATATATTTAAATTAAATTATTATTATTATTAATAATGTTTTAAATTATAATTTAGATATAAATAATCTACTTATGTATAAACGTAATATACGTGGTAATAAGAATTGACTAAATAATACTAATAATATTATTAATAATAAAAAACCATAAGTTAATTGATTTAAAAAGTAAAATGGTACTAATTGTGGCATTATACTATATTTTATTATTTTTATAATTCATTATTTAAATGATTTAATATTTTTTATATTTTATAATTATTTTAATTATAAAATAATATTATTATATATTAATTATATAATAATTAATATATTAGATAAATATTACAATACACATAATATATTAATAAATAATATATTATTATTACTTATATTATATATATATATATAATATATATTAAATGAATATTAAAAATATATAAAATTTATATTTATTTAAATTTAAATAAAAATATAAACTTATGATTGAACAGCTGGAGTATTAAATGAATGTATAGCTGGTGGAGAATTTAATAAGAATTCAATAGAAGCTGATTTAATTGAATTATTTGCAAATATAGTATTTGATTCTACAAAATCAGGTGCTTTACTATATACAACTGATTTATTATCTATTTTATTAGTTAATCCATTAATTAATTGATCATATATAATATAAATAAATAATGCTAATGATATAATAGCTATTACTGATCCTATTGAACTTACATAATTTCAACCTGCATAAGCATCAGGATAATCAGGTATTCTACGAGGCATTCCTTGTAGACCTAAGAAATGCATAGGCATAAAGATAACATTAGCTCCAACAAAGATTAATCAGAATTGTATTTGAGCTAATCTTTCATTAAAGTATAATCCTAAAATTTGAGGACTTCAATAGTAATATCCTGCAAATAATGAGAAAATAGCACCCATAGATAATACATAATGGAAATGTCCTACAACATAATATGTATCATGGAATGCTACATCTAATGATGCATTAGCTAAAGCTACTCCTGTTAATCCTCCTATAGTAAATAAGAATAAGAAAGCAATAGCATATAGCATAGGTACAGCTAATCTAATAGATCCACCATATAATGTAGCTAATCAACTGAATATTTTAATACCTGTAGGTACTGCAATAACCATTGTACTACTTGTAAAGTAAGCACGTGTATCAGCATCTAATCCTACAATATACATATGATGACTTCATACTAAGAATCCTAAGAAAGCAATAGAAGCCATGGCATAAACCATAGATATTTCACCAAATACAGGTTTTTTACTATATGTAGATACAATATGTGAAATAATACCAAATCCAGGAACAATTAAGATATAAACCTCAGGATGCATTTATATATAAATAATATATATAAAGTGGACTAGATCTTATTCTTTTGAGTTAAAATTTTTATTAAAAATTAATCAAGCTTTAATATTAATTAAATCATAATATTTAGAACATAACATTAATTTATTAAATTTAGTAGTTCTAGATGAATTAAATTTAACATATGAATTAATAAAAAATAATATATCGGTTTTACTTTGTATAGATCATTTATAACAACCATTATTAGATTTATCATAATAAATATTACCACCAAATATATCCATAAAAGGTTTTAAATCTATATATTTTTTATTTGAAACACTAATAGTTAATTGAGGATAATTATTTTTAAAATAATAATTTATTGTACCATCAGCATCAAAAAAACCTATAAATCAAGAATTATTAATAGTTAAATTAATAGGTTCAATAATAGGTAAATTTAATATAGAACAAACTTTATGTAATTGAGGTAATCTTTTAGTATTTCTAATATTACCATTAATAGCATTAATTAATTTAATCATACCTTCTTTATTATGTAATCTATATCTAATAGCTTTAATACCTGATCTTATTTTTATTGATCCTCCAAATTTATTTTGTATTTGTCTTAAAGCTTTTTCATCTTCTAAAGCTACAGTTATTTCACATGAAGTATAACCTGCTTTAGATACTCCTAAATAACCATCTCCATCTATTAATCCAGCTAATCATTGATTAAATTTAATATCTTTTTTATCTAAGTCAGAATTTTTGCGTATAGTCTCTGAGATTCCTACTAAATATGATTTATAACGTTTTATTATTTTAATCATATTATTGGTTATCTGCTGATTGTTATTATAATAAATTAATATTTTAACTAATATGGCTAATTTATATAATATATTATTATATAAAAGACTTATATATATAGTAATTAATTTAAATTTATATTTAATTATAATTAATAATTTCCAGCATATAGCAAAATATAAATTGATAATTTCGTATCAAATAGGCCATATATATAGACCAAAGAATCAGAATAAATGTTGGTATAATACTGGATCACCTCCTCCTGCTACTTCAAAGAATGAAGTATTAAAATTACGGTCCATTAATAACATAGTAACACCAGCTGTTAAAACAGGTAATGATAATAATAACATAACAGCTGTAATTATAATAGCTCATACAAATAAAGGCATTTTACTATATGACATACCATTAGTTCTCATATTATATGATGTAGCTATAAAATTAATAGCTCCTAATAATGATGATATAGATGTTAAATGAATAGCAAAAATACCTAAATCTACACTAGGTGAAGAATGTGCTTGTATACCTGATAATGGAGGATAAATTGTTCATCCAGTACCGGCTCAACTTTCAATTAAAGTTGAAGCTACTAAACATACTAAAGCAGGTGGTAATAATCAGAATGATATATTATTTAAACGAGCAAATGACATATCACTAGCACCAATTAATAAAGGTAACATATAGTTCCCAAATCCTCCTACTAATCCTGGCATAACTAAAAAGAAAATCATTAATAATGCATGACCTACAACTAATACATTAAATAATTGATGGTTACCATGTAATATTTGATTTCCTGGTGCAGCTAATTCTAATCTAATGATTAATGACATAGTTGATCCTATAACTCCTGAAAATATAGCAAATATAAAATATAATATAGCTATATCTTTAGCATTAGTTGAATATAATCATCTTTGAATATACATTATATATTCTTTTCTTAAGATTTCTTTATTATGTATATATATATTTCTTAAGATTTTTTTATCCTTAAATTTAAAATTTAATTTAAATTTAAATTCTCAAATATATTGAAAATATTTATAATACATTTTATTTAATTATAATTTATATAAAATATAATTAATATAATTACTTTATAATTTAAATATATATATATATATATATATTTAATTTGTAATAATTAATATTCTTTTTTTTAATAAGTATTTATTATTATAATAATAATATTATTATATATCTTATATAATTATTAAATATAATTAAATTTATATTAAAATAAAAATTAATTAATTACATAAAGAGAGAAGAGGGAATCGAACCCTAAATGTATAAATTTGCAATTTATATGAACAACCTTATTCACTCCTCTCTATTAGATTTTAATCAATAAAATTATATTTAATATAAATATTAATATTAATCTCAACCAGAATCGAACTGGTACTCCCATCGTGAAGGGATGGTGTTATAACCATTTAACTATAAGATCATTATATTATAATACATATTTTAAATAGTATAAAAAGATCAATTATATATATTTAATTAATTTAAAAAGTTTAAGATATATTACTTTTATAATTTGTTGCATTAGAGAGTTGAACTCTAAACCTTTTGATTACAAAACAAACGCTCTACCAATTGAGCTAATGCAACTAATTATGTTTAATATATATAATATATATAAAAATAAAATATATAGATTAGAAGTTATATTGCAATATAGTTAATTAGTTATTTATACATTTCTAAAAAGAAATTATTTGCAAATAACTATTTAATGATTATAGTATACAATCACTATATAATTATATCCATAAGACAAATTCGTATTTCATATGCTTTCAATACTTATTATTTATTAATTTAGCTATACTACGTAAATAATTTATATAAAAAAAGTTATTATGTATTAATAATTTATATATTTTTAAAAATAAAAAAGTATAAATTATTTAATAGTTCACCATTGATTAATTATAAATGATCCTTGCGTACTAATTTATAGACTTATATTTATAATATTTACTTCAGAAGATAGGAACCATACTGCTCACGAAGTATTTAACCCAACTCACGTGCCTTTTTAATTGACGAACAGTCAAACCCTTATTAGCTGCTACAACCAATAGGATAAGGCGAGTCGACATCGAGGTGGCAAACATAACTTACTATATGTACTATTTCGTTATATTACCCTGT